AAAAATCTGTATAAAAAAATTATATATATAAATAAATTTTTATGATTTGTGAAATTTAATTTGAATTTATTTTACATGTAAATTTTAGTGTTAATTTTTAATTATTTTAATAATAATTATTTAATTTGCAGTAATTAAAATTAAAAATTTAAGAAATTAAGATTTAGTAATATTTAATTTATTAACAAATTTTGTGCCAGCAGTTGCGGTTATACAAAAAATAATTTAAATTTTATCAGTATATAATTAATAAAAATAATTAATTAAATTAAATATTAAATTATTAGGTGAAATTTTAATTAAATTAAAATTTATTTTAATTTTATGATTTATTAAATTTTATAAAAAACTAGGATTAGATACCCTATTATTAAAAATTAAATTTATAATACTAAAATAGTAGATAATAATTTATTGAAACTTAAATAATTTGGCGGTATTTTAGTTCATTTAGAGGAATCTGTTTAATAATTGATAATCCACGAATAAATTTACTTAATTTATTATTTTGTATATCGTTGTTAAAAAAATATTTTTTAATAAAAATAATATTTAAAAATTTTTATTTAAAATTAATTCAGATCAAGATGCAGATTATAATTAAGAATATAATGGATTACAATAAAAAAATTTAAATGAATAATATTTTTTAATAAATATTTGAAGGTGGATTTAAATGTAATTTTAATTAATTTATTAAAATGATTATAAATTAAAATATGTACATATTGCCCGTCGCTTTCATTTATAAATTGGAATAAGTCGTAACAAAGTAGAGGTACTGGAAAGTGTTTCTAGAAAGAACAAATTAGAGCTTGATAAAGTATTTCATTTACATTGAAAAGAAATTATATTATAATTAATTTGAGGGGGATAAATTAATAAAGTATAAATAATAAAAAAATTTTTAATATTAAAATTATTTTAATGGGGGTTAAAGTATATTTAATAGAAAAAATAATAAAAATTTATAGTAAAATAGTATTGTAAAAGAAATTTGAAATATTTTGAAAATAAATTTATGAAAAAGTAAATTTAATTTATTGTATCTTGTGTATCAGAGTTTATTAATAATAGTTTTTATTTTAAAATTTCTCGAATTTAAAAGAGATAATTAATTATAGAAGTTAATGTTGTATAATTATTTTAAATAATTAATTTGAAATGAAATGTTAATCGTTTTTAAATATATCTAGTTTTTTTAGAAAAAAATTTAATTTTAAATTTTAAAAGATATAATTTTAAATAATTAAAATTATATTTTTAAAATTAAATATTTTAAGGGATAAGCTTTAAAATAAATTTTTATAATAAATTTTTATTAAAATAATTAAAATTTTTAAGATTTATATTGTTTAAAAATTATAATTTTTTATAAATAATTTTAATTAAAATAAAATTTAAAATTTATTTAATTTTTTATAAAAAAAAAATGAATTTTAATTATTTAAATTTAGGTATAATGATAAAATTAGTATATAATTATAAATAAAAATAATTTATTATTTGATAGGTTAAAAAAAGGAATTCGGCAAAAATTTATATTCACTTGTTTATCAAAAACATGTCTTTTTGAATAATAATTTAAAGTCTAATCTGCCCACTGATAATATATTAAAGGGCTGCAGTATTTTGACTGTACAAAGGTAGCATAATCATTAGTCTCTTAATTGGTGACTTGTATGAAAGATTTAATGAGATATATACTGTCTCTTTTTAATTTATAAAATTTAATTTTTTAGTAAAAAAGCTAAAATTTATTTAAAAGACGAGAAGACCCTATAGAGTTTAATATTTAATTAAATTATTATTTTTTATAAGTTTTAAAATTTTAATTTTAATAAATATTTTGTTGGGGTGACAAAAAAATTAAAAAAACTTTTTTTATTAATTTACATAAATAAGTGAATAAATGATCCGTAATTTACGATTAAAAGAAAAAATTACCTTAGGGATAACAGCGTAATTTTTTTTTTTAGTTCAAATAAGAAGAAAAGTTTGCGACCTCGATGTTGGATTAAGATAAAATTTAAATGCAAAAGTTTAAAATTTTTGATCTGTTCGATCATTAAAATCTTACATGATCTGAGTTCAAACCGGTGTAAGCCAGGTTGGTTTCTATCTTTAAATTAATAAAATATTTTAGTACGAAAGGAATAAATATTTAAAATAATTTTAAAATAGGAAGAATTTTAATAATAGTATTTATTGTATATATATATATATATATATATTAAATAACTATTTTGGCAGAAAAATGTAATGATTTTAGAAGTCATAAATATATAATTTAATTATATATGTAGTAAATGATAATAAGGGATATAATAATAATAATTTTAGGTATATTAATTTTAATTTTAGGGGTATTAATTGGGGTTGCTTTTCTTACTTTATTAGAACGAAAAGTTTTAGGTTATATTCAAATTCGAAAAGGTCCCAATAAGGTTGGTTATATTGGAATTTTACAGCCTTTTTCTGATGCTATTAAATTATTTACTAAGGAGCAAATTTTTCCAATTTATTCTAATTATATTTCTTATTATTTTTCTCCAATTATTGGATTTATTTTATCTTTAATAGTTTGAATATTAATTCCTTATTATTTTAATATAATTAGATTTAATTTAGGGATTTTATTTTTTTTGTGTTGTACTAGAATGGGGGTATATACTGTTATAGTTGCTGGTTGATCATCAAATTCTAATTATTCTTTATTAGGGGGATTACGGGCTGTCGCTCAAACAATTTCTTATGAAGTGAGATTAGCTTTAATTATATTATCAAGAATTATTTTAATTTTAGATTTTAATATAATAATATTTTTTATTTATCAAGATTTAGTTTGATTTTTTTTTTTAATAATACCTTTAAGAATATGTTGAATTTCTTCAAGATTGGCAGAAACTAATCGAACTCCCTTTGATTTTGCAGAGGGGGAAAGAGAGTTAGTTTCAGGATTTAATATTGAATATAGAAGAGGGGGGTTTGCATTAATTTTTTTAGCTGAATATTCAAGAATTTTATTTATAAGAATACTATTTGTTTTAATATATATAGGGGGTTATAATATATCTTTATTTTTTTATATTAAATTAAGATTAATTTCATTTTTATTTATTTGAGTACGTGGAACATTACCTCGATATCGGTATGATAAATTAATATATTTATCTTGAAAAAGATATTTACCTATTTCTTTAAATTATTTATTATTTTTTATGGGTTTAAAAATATTTTTAAATTAGTTATTAATTTTAGTATAAATTAATAGAATAAATTTATTCTTTCTTAAGTTTTCAAAACAAATGCTTTAACAAGCTCATTAATTAATTAAAAATTAAATTATCTCAAAATTTATTAATAATAGGGTTAATAATAAAGTAAGAAAAATACATAATAGTTAGTAATTGTCCTGTAATAATATAGGGGTTTTCTACAGGACGAGCTCCAATTCAAGTTAATAAAATAATGGTAGATACTATGGATCAAAATAATATTTGGTTAATAGGGTAAAATTGAATTCCTTGAATTTTTTTGTTAAAAGTTAGGGGGAGAATAATTAAAATGAAAATGGATATTACTAAAGCAATAACTCCACCTAATTTATTGGGGATAGAACGTAAAATTGCATATGCAAATAAAAAATATCATTCAGGTTGAATATGAATTGGGGTTACTAAAGGATTGGCGGGGGTAAAATTATCTGGATCTCCTAAAAGATAGGGATTAGTTAATGTTAATATAATTAATAATATTAATATTATAATAAATCCAATTAAATCTTTAAAGGTAAAAAATGGATGAAATGGGATTTTATCTAAATTTCTATTTATTCCAAGAGGATTATTAGAACCTGTTTGATGTAAAAATAATAAATGAATTATAGTTAATATCAAAAGAATAAATGGAAGTAAAAAATGAAATGAGTAAAAACGAGTTAAAGTGGCATTATCAACAGCAAACCCCCCTCAAATTCAATTTACTAATATTGTTCCTAAGTAAGGAATAGCGGATAAAAGATTGGTGATAACTGTTGCTCCTCAAAATGATATTTGTCCTCAAGGTAAAACATACCCTATAAATGCTGTAGCTATTAAAATAAATAAAATAATAATTCCTGTTATTCAAGTGTATTTTAAGTTAAATGATTCATAGTAAATTCCTCGTCCGATGTGTAAATAAATACAAATGAAAAAAAATGAAGCACCATTAGCATGTAAAGTTCGAATTAATCAACCAAAGTTAATATTTCGACAAATGTAATTAACTCTATAAAAAGCTAATTCAATATTAGCAATATAATATATAGTTAAAAATAATCCTGTTAAAATTTGGGTAATTAAACATAATGCTAATAATGATCCAAAATTTCATCAAATTGAAATATTAGATGGAGAAGGTAAATCAATTAATGATATGTTAATAATTTTAATTAATGGGTGAGTTTTTCGTAAAGGTAAGAATTTATTTATCATTAGTATAAAATATTAATTAATTAGATAATCGTAAAGGCCCAAAAAAAATATTAGTAATATTTACTACAGCTACTAAAGTAATAAATAAATAAATAATTATTATTATTATTATTAAATGGGAATAATTATTGTATAATTTTGATAAATTGATTTTATTTTCATTATTAAAAAAAATAAATAAATTTAAAAAATTATTTATTTCATAATTTTTAATAAAATTTAATCAATTTATATTATATATAAATATATATCTTAATAAAATTGATAAAATAAAAAAAAAAATTAAAATTAATTTTAAATAAAAATTGTTAGAAAATATTTCATTTGAAGCAATTCTTGATACATAAATAAATAATACTAATAATCCACCTAAAAATATTAAAAATAAAATATAAGAGAATCAATATGTATTAATTAATATTCCTGATAATAAACAAGTTAGAAGAGTTTGGAATAAAATTATTAATCCTATTGATAGGGGGTGGTTAAAAAAAAATATTGTAATAGAAAGTATTATAATTAAAAAAGATAAAAAAATTTTTAAAATTTCAAAGAATAGTTTAAAAAAAATAATAATTTTGGAGATTATTGATAAAGAATTTCTTTTTCTTTGAAGTTTTAAAAGTATTATACTTATTTTTGATTTACAAGACCAATGTTTTAATTTTAAACTATAAAAACAAATGATAATTTTAAATATATGGTTTATTATTTTTATTATATTTTTATGTGGAAATATAATTTTTATTTCTAAACATAAACATTTATTAATTGTTTTATTAAGATTAGAATTTATTGTATTAAGAGTATTTTTTTTAATAATAATTTATTTAAATTATATTGAATATAATATATATATATTAATAATTTTTTTATTATTTACTGTTTGTGAAGGTGCTTTAGGATTATCAATTTTAGTTTCTATAATTCGAACATATGGTAATGATTATTTTAAAAGATTTAATTTATTATAAATGATAAAATTTTTAATAATAATAATTTTTATAATTCCTTTATGTTTTATAAAAAATATATTTTGATTGGTTCAAATAATATTAATATTATTTTTATTTATTTTTATAAATTTAAGTTTAAATATTAATAATTTTTGTAATTTAAGATATATAATAGGTTGTGATTTAATTTCTTTTGGTTTGATTTTATTAAGAATTTGAATTTGTATATTAATAATTATAGCAAGAGAATCATTATATAAAAATAATTTTTATATTAATTTTTTTTTATTAAATATTATTATTTTATTAATTATATTATATTTGACATTTAGAATATTAAATTTATTTATATTTTATTTATTTTTTGAGGGAAGATTAATTCCAACTTTAATATTAATTATTGGTTGAGGGTATCAACCTGAGCGAATTCAAGCTGGAATATATTTATTATTTTATACTTTATTTGCTTCTTTACCAATATTAATGGGAATTTTTTTTATTTTTGATTATTTAAATTATTTAATTATTTATTTTATAAAGTTTTTTAATATAAATTTATATTTGCTGTATATTTCGATAATTTTAGCTTTTTTAGTAAAAATACCTATATATTTTACACATTTATGATTACCTAAAGCTCATGTTGAGGCTCCAGTATCAGGTTCGATGATTTTAGCTGGAATTATATTAAAATTAGGTGGATATGGATTATTACGAATTTTAATTCTTTTTCAAAATATTGGAATAAAAATAAATTTTATTTGAATTATTATTAGATTAATAGGGGGTTTATATATTAGATTAAATTGTTTATGTCAAGTAGATATAAAATCTTTAATTGCTTATTCTTCTGTTGCACATATAAGATTAGTGATTAGAGGAATTATAACAATAAATTATTGAGGTTATTTAGGTTCTTATATTATAATAATTGGCCATGGATTATGTTCATCTGGGATGTTTTGTTTAGTAAATATTAATTATGAACGTTTACATAGTCGAAGATTATTTATTAATAAAGGTATAATAAATTTTATACCTTCAATAAGTTTATGGTGATTTTTATTAATATCTTCTAATATAGCAGCCCCACCTTCTATAAATTTAATAGGGGAGATTAGATTAATTAATAGATTAATTAGTTGATCTTGATTATCAATAATTATATTAATTTTAATATCTTTTTTTAGAGCTGGTTATAGATTATATTTATATTCATATACTCAACATGGTAAATATAATTTAAGAATTTATAGATTTTATACTGGAGTTTCTCGAGAGTATTTATTATTAATTTTACATTGATTACCTTTAAATATATTAATTTTAAAAATTGAATATTTTATAATTTGATTTTAATTTAAATAATTTAATATAAAAATATTGATTTGTGGAGTCAAAAATATGAGAAATCATTTTAAATTATTAAAAATTTTTCAATTTGTTTCATTAGATTTTTTTTTTTATTTTTTTTTAGAATAATAAATTTTTTTTTTATAATTTATTTTATTATAGAAAATATGGTTATATTTTTAGAATGGGAAATTATTTCTTTTAATTCTATAAATATTGTTATATCTATTATTTTAGATTGAATATCATTGTTATTTATGATATTTGTTTTAATGATTTCATCTTCTGTTATTTATTATAGAAAAAGATATATAAGATCTGAAATAAATTTAAATCGATTTATTATTTTAGTATTATTATTTGTTTTTTCAATAATTTTATTAATTATTAGACCTAATATGATTAGAATTTTTTTAGGTTGAGATGGGTTAGGTTTAGTTTCTTATTGTTTAGTAATTTATTATCAAAATATTAAATCTTATAATGCTGGGATATTAACTGCTTTATCTAATCGAGTTGGTGATGTTATAATTTTAATATTAATTTCTTGAATAATAAATTATGGGAGTTGAAATTATATTTTTTATTTAAATTTTATAAGTAATGATTATTCAATAAAAATTATTGGGGTTTTATTAATTATTGCTGCTATAACTAAAAGAGCTCAAATTCCTTTTAGTTCTTGATTACCAGCTGCTATAGCAGCTCCTACTCCTGTTTCAGCTTTAGTTCATTCTTCTACATTAGTAACTGCTGGGGTATATTTATTAATTCGATTTAATTTATTGTTAATTGATATATTTTTTTTTAAATTATTATTATTATTATCTGGATTAACAATATTTATGGCTGGTATTTCTGCTAATTATGAGTTTGATTTAAAAAAAATTATTGCTTTATCGACTTTAAGACAATTAGGGTTAATAATAAGAATTTTAAGTATAGGATTACCTGAATTAGCTTTTTTTCATTTATTAACACATGCTATATTTAAAGCTTTATTGTTTATATGTGCTGGAGTAATTATTCATATAATAAATGATAATCAAGATATTCGTTTTATAGGGGGTATTAGAATATATATTCCTATAACTTCTTTATGTATAAATATTTCTAATTTAGCTTTATGTGGGATTCCTTTTTTAGCAGGGTTTTATTCTAAGGATTTAATTTTAGAGATAGTGAGAATAAGAAATTTAAATATATTAATTTTTTTTTTGTATTATTTTTCTACAGGTTTAACAATATTTTATACTATTCGTTTATTAATATATTTAATGGTTAATGATTATAATTTATTTTCTATATATAATTTATTTGATGAGGATTATATTATATTAAAAAGTATATTTATATTATTATTTATAAGTTTAATTACTGGTAGATTTTTAATATGAATAATTTTTAATTATCCTTATATGGTTTATTTATCATTTAATATAAAAATAATAGTTATTTATGTGAGATTAATTGGTATAATTATAGGGTATATAATTAGTAATATAAAAATTTATTCATTAAATAAGTTTATATTAACTTATAATTTAAGAAGTTTTTTATCTTTAATATGATTTATACCAAGTTTATCTACTTATGGGTTAAATTATTATTTTTTAAATTATGGGCAAAGTTTAATAAAAAGTATTGATATAGGTTGAATAGAGATATACAGAGGTCAAGGAATGTTTAATATTATTAAAAATTATTCAATTTTTTATTATTTATATCAAATAAATAATTTTAAAATTTATTTATTTAGATTTATTTTATGAATTTTAATTTTTTATTTTATAATATTAATTTAAAATTTAAATAGCTTATAATAGAGTGTAATATTGAAGATATTAAGGAGATTATATAATCTTTAAATATTTATAAAAAAAATTTTTTATTTTTACAATGAAAATGTAATGTTTTATTTAAACTATATAAACAATTATTTATAGTAAAAAGAGGGGAAAAGGAGTAAAATAGAAATATTAATGATTTTAATCACTATAAATTAAGTTAGCAGCTTAATTATGAGATATTTCTTATTTAATTGGAATTTAATGTTCAATAATATCATTAACAGTGATATACCTCTATTTGGTTTCAATTAATTTAAATAAGGAGTTATATAACTCATTCTTTTAAGTCGAAATTAAATGCAATTTATTGCTTCTTATTTAAGATAAATTAAAAAATTAATATTTTTTGAATGCAAATCAAATGTTTTATATAAACTATAATCCTTAATTAGTTCAATTAAGTATATTTTGATTTCATTCATGATATAATCCTAATAATAAAATAATTAAAAAAAAAAATCTAATTTTTATTAATATAATAAAATTAACTAAATTAAATGATATAATAATTGGAAATAAAAGAGCAATTTCAATATCAAAAATTAAAAAGATTATTGTAATTAAGAAAAAATGTAATGAAAATGGAATTCGTGCTGAAGATTTTGGGTCAAATCCACATTCAAATGGGGAACATTTTTCTCGGTCTATAAATGATTTTTTTGAAAGAATTATAGATAATATTATTATAATATTAGAAATAATAATGATTAGTATTGATAAAATTAATAATAAAATAATTATTTATATTAAAAATAAGTTAAACTTTTTGATTGGAAATCAAATATACTAAATATATTATATAAATAAATTAATTTCCTCATCAATAAATAGAAATATAGAGGAATAATCATACTACATCAACAAAATGTCAGTATCATGCTGCTGCTTCAAATCCAAAATGATGTTTATTTGAGAAATGATTATTTAAGTGTCGGATAAAACATGTTATTAAAAAAATTGTTCCAATAATTACATGTAATCCATGAAATCCTGTTGCTATAAAAAAGGTTGATCCGTAAATTCTATCAGCAATAGTAAAAGGTGCTTCTAAATATTCATATGCTTGGAGGATTGTAAAGTAAATTCCTAATATAATAGTAATAAATAATCTTTGTTTAGTTTGTGAAAAATTATTTTCTATTAATGCATGATGAGCTCAAGTTACTGTCACCCCAGATCTAATTAAAATAATAGTGTTTAATAAAGGAATTTGGAATGGGTTAAATGGGGTAATACTTAAAGGAGGTCATAAAGTTCCAATTTCAATATTAGGTGATAATCTTCTATGAAAAAAAGCTCAAAAAAAAGATAAAAAGAAAAAAATTTCTGAGATAATAAAAAGAATCATACCTCACCGTAATCCTTTTGAAACTAAAATAGTATGTTTACCTTGTATAGTTCTTTCTCGACAAATGTCTCGTCATCATTGAAATATGGTTATAAAAATAATAATATAACCTAAAATTATTAAATTTATATTGAAATTATGGAATCATTTAATTATTCCAGTAACTAGGGTTATTACTCCAATAGCTCCTGTTAAAGGTCATGGGCTATAATCTACTAAATGATATGGATGATTATGATTTATTATCATTAATTTACTTCACTAGAGTAAAGAGTTCTAAGAATAGAAATTACATAAGATTGAATAATAGCAACAGCGGATTCTAAGATTAAAAGTAAAATTTGTAAAAAAATTAAAATAAATAATATAAAAAATGATAAATTAGAGTTAGTTCTTCTTAATAAAGTTAATAATAAATGTCCTGCAATTATATTAGCTGTTAGACGAACAGCTAAAGTTCCGGGACGAATAATATTTCTAATAGTTTCAATTAATACTATAAATGGTATTAAAATATTTGGTGTTCCTTGAGGGATTATATGAATAAATATATGTTGGTAATTATTAATTCACCCATATAATATAAATCTAATTCATAAAGTTAATGAAATTGATAATGAAATAGTTAAATGTCTTGTTCTAGTAAAAATATAAGGAAATAAACCTAAAAAATTATTAAATAAAATAAAAGAAAATAATGAAATGAAAATAAAAGTTGATCCATTAAATCTATTAATACCTAATAATATTTTAAATTCATTATGTAGTTTATTAGAAATAAAATTTCAAAAAATATAATATCGATTAGGGATTAATCAAAAAGAATATGGAATAAATAATAATCCAATAAAAGTTCTAATTCAATTTAATGATAAATTAAATAAATTTGTTGTAGGATCAAAAATTGAAAATAAGTTACTTATCATTTTCAATTTATATTTTTAAATTTTTTATTATAATAAGATAATTTTTTAAAATTATTGATATTAAAAATATAATAATTTATAATATTAAATAAAATAAAAATTATAATAAAAAAAAAAAAGGATAATAATCAATTAATGGGTATTATTTGAGGGATAAAAGAATATTACTAATGTAATAATTTAAATTTGACATATTTATGTTATATTTTAACTAATTCTTTCATTAGAAGTAATTGCTAATTTACTATTAAAATGGTTTAAGAGACCATTACTTGCTTTCAGTCATCTAATGATGAATAATTATTAATTCAATTAATAAAATTTTTAATAGAAATTCTTTCAATTACAATAGGTATAAAACTATGATTAGCTCCACAGATTTCTGAGCATTGACCAAAAAAAATTCCTGGCCGATTAATGAAAAATCTAGTTTGATTTAATCGGCCAGGATTAGCATCTACTTTTACTCCTAGTGATGGGATAGTTCATGAGTGAATTACATCAGTAGCAGTTACTATAATTCGAATTTGATTATTTATAGGTAAAATAATTCGATTATCAACATCTAATAAACGAAAATTTTCAGGGATATTTTTATTATATTGAATTATATATGAATCAAATTCAATATTATTAAAGTCTGAGTATTCATAACTTCAATATCATTGATGTCCAATAGATTTTAAAGTAATTAAAGGGTTATTAAGTTCATCTAATAAATATAATAAACGTAATGAAGGTAAAGCAATAAAAATTAATGTAATTGCGGGAATAATAGTTCAAATTAATTCAATTATTTGTCCTTCTAATAAAAATCGATTAATAAATTTATTAAAAAATAAAATAAATATTAAATAACCTACTAAAATAGTAATTATAATTAAGATAATTAAAGTATGATCATGAAAAAAAATAATTTGTTCTATTAGAGGTGAGGCTCTATTTTGAAGGTTAAAATTAGATCAAGTTGGCATTTCTAAAAAAAGGATAATCCTTTATAAATGGGGTTTAAATCCATTACATATCATCTGTCATATTAGAAGTTTCTTAAAATAGGTAATTCATTATAAGAGTGTTCTGCAGGAGGTAAATTTTGTAATCATTCAATTGAAGAGGATATGTTTAATGAGAATAAAATTATGCGTTGATTAATTATTGATTCTCAAATAATTATTATTATTATTATTATTGATAATAAGGAAATATATGATCCAAATGAGGAAATAATATTTCATGAGGTAAAATTATCAGGATAATCAGAATATCGTCGAGGTATTCCTGATAAACCTAAAAAATGTTGGGGGAAGAAAGTTAAATTTACTCCAATAAATATGGTTAAGAATTGAATTTTTAATAAAAAAGGATTTAATGATAAACCTGTAAATAAAGGATATCAATGAATAAATCCTCCTATAATTGCAAATACTGCTCCTATAGATAAAACATAATGGAAATGAGCTACAACATAATAAGTATCATGTAATGTGACATCAATAGAAGAATTAGCTAAAATTACTCCTGTTAATCCCCCTACTGTAAATAAAAAAACAAACCCTAATCTTCATAAAATAGATGGACTATAATTAATTTGAGATCCATGTAATGTTGCTAATCAACTAAAAATTTTAATTCCTGTTGGTACGGCAATAATTATAGTTGCTGAAGTAAAATAAGCTCGAGTATCAATATCTATTCCAACTGTAAATATATGATGAGCTCATACAATAAATCCTAATAAACCAATTGCTATTATAGCATAAATTATTCCCAAACATCCAAAAGTTTCTTTTTTTCCACTTTCTTGTGAAATAATATGGGAAATTATCCCAAAACCTGGTAAAATTAAAATATAAACTTCTGGGTGTCCAAAAAATCAAAATAAATGTTGATATAAAATAGGATCCCCACCTCCTGCAGGATCAAAAAATGAAGTATTAAGATTTCGATCAGTTAAAAGTATGGTAATAGCACCCGCTAAAACAGGTAAAGATAGTAATAAAAGTAATGCGGTAATTCCAACTGCTCACACAAAAAGGGGTATCTGATCAAATGATATATGGTTAATTCGTATGTTGATAATAGTTGTAATAAAATTAATAGCTCCTAAAATAGAAGAAATTCCAGCTAAATGTAAAGAAAAAATAGCTAAATCGACAGATCTTCCTCCATGAGCAATATTTGATGATAAAGGAGGGTAAACTGTTCATCCTGTTCCTGCTCCATTTTCAACAATTCTTCTAGAAATTAATAAAGTTAAAGAGGGGGGTAATAATCAGAATCTTATATTATTTATTCGGGGGAAAGCTATATCTGGGGCTCCTAATATTAAAGGAATTAATCAATTTCCAAATCCTCCAATTATAATAGGTATAACTATGAAAAAAATTATAATAAAAGCATGAGCTGTTACAATAGTATTATAAATTTGATCATCTCCAATTAAAGATCCAGGATTACCTAATTCAGTACGAATTAATAATCTTAAAGAAGTTCCTACTATCCCTGCTCAAATTCCAAAAATAAAATATATAGTTCCAATATCTTTATGATTTGTTGAATAAAGTCATTTTCGCTAATAAAATGGCTGAGTTTAAGCGATAAATTGTAAATTTATTAACGAGAAAAAAAAATTCTCTTTTATTAAATAAGCCTTATAGTCAATAATGATATAAAATTGCAAATTTTAAGGAGTAAAATTATTTAATACTAAGGCTTAAAGGAATTTCTTTATTTATAATTTTGAAGATTATTAGTTTAATATAACTTAAAACCTTATAGAAATATAAAGGTTCTAATAATTATACCTAATAAAGAGATTATTCTAAAAATATTTATAATTAATAATGAATAATTTTTAAAAAAATTTTTAAATCATTTTATTTTTAGATAATTAAATATAATTGATGAATATATAATTCGAATGTAAAAAAATAATATAATTAATCTTATTATGATAAAAATAAATCTAATAATAAATAATTTGTTTATAATAAGAAAATTAATAATAATTCATTTGGGGAAAAATCCTAAAAAGGGGGGTAATCCTCCTAAAGATAAAAAATTAATTAGTAAGGATATTTTTAAGGAAAATTTTATATTTAAAATGAATAATTGATTAATATAAAAAATATTTAATATATTAAAAAGGATGCATATGATTCTAATTAAAAATGAATATATTATTAAATAAAAAATTCATAAATTTTCTGTTATTATTAATGCTGCCAATATTCAACCTAAATTATTAATAGAAGAGAAGGATAATAATTTTCGTAGTGAAGTTTGATTAACTCCCCCTATTGTTCCTACAATAACATTAAAAATTATAATAAATATTAAAAAATTATTGTTTATATAATATGATAATAAAATTATTGGGGAAATTTTTTGTCATGTTATTAAAATGAAACAATTAAATCAGGATAAACCTTCAATAATATTGGGGAATCAAAAATGAAAGGGGGTTGATCCTATTTTTATTAATATGGAGGAATTAATTAAAATAGAAAGTAAATTATTAATTTCAAAATTTTTTAATAAGATTATTTTTAATAGGATTGAAAATAAAAAATTAATAGATGCAATTGATTGAGTTAAAAAATATTTTAAAGCTGCTTCTGATGATAAAAGATTTTTTGAATTGGAAATTAGGGGGATAAATCTTAATAAATTGATTTCTAATCCAATTCAACATCCTAATCAAGAGTTAGCAGAAATAGAAATTAAGGTTCTAAAAAAAAGAATAAAATAAAAAAATATTTTATTTGAATTTAAATTAAAAAAAATCTAAAATAGGGGGTTAGTTTTGTATTATAAATTCAATAAATATATTTTAGTGTAAGATGCACAATAGTTTTTGATTCTATTAGATATAGTTTAATTCTATAAAATATAATAAAGATAGAAATCTACTTAATTTATTCTATCAGAATAACCCTTTAATCAGGCACTTTATTTTTAAAAAAAAGGGTTTCCTTTATATTTGGGGTATGAACCCAAAAGCTTAAATTTAGCTTATTTTTAATTTTTATTTTATTTTTTTTTTTATTTTATATAAAAAAAAAATTAAAAATGGTTTAATAACATATTTAAATTAAATTTTTATTTATTAATTTATATATATATATTAAATATTTAATTTATTAATATTTAATATAATATATTAAATATAATTTTATAATTATTAATTATATTAATATAATATAATTTATTTGAATTATAAAAATTTAAATAGCAATTTAGGTATTTAATTTAATATTATGAAAAAAAAAAGAAAGAAATTATTTAATATTTAATAATTAATATTAAATATTTTATATACTTATTTTTTTTATATATTAAATATTTAGTGTTGGCGAACTTCACATGTCCTCGAAATATATTTTTTTTCTTATTTCTCAGACATGCAGGTTTCCCCACGATATTTTCCTTCTCCGCCAAGCACGTGGTAAATCAGCACTTAAAATTGCAATTAACAATTTCATTGGTGCCAGCGGGGATCTGGTGCTAGCAGATTTCAAAAAGTAACCATGTGATGCAGAAAAGTTTAATAATTTATTTGATTTTAAATAAATATTAGTATAAAAAATTATATTTCTTAAATATACATATATTATTTAATAAATTTTTTAATATAAAAAAAAAAAAA